TTTTTTTTTTTTATTTTATATATAAAAAAAATTGAAAATGGTTTAATGAAATAATTAAATGAAAATTATCTTAATTTGATATAGTATATATATATATATATATTAAATATTTAATATATTAAAATTATATATTAATATATTAAATATACTTATATAATTATTAATTATATTAATTTAATATAATTTATTTGAATTATAAAAATTTAAATAGCAATTTAGGTATTTAATTCAATATTATAAAGAAAAAAAAAGAGAAATTATTCAATGTTTAATAATTGATATTAAATATTTTATATACTTATTTTTTTTATATATTAAATATTTAATATACATATAATTATATATTAATATATTTATAAATTATATATATATATATATATTTATGTATTTTTATATTAATATTAGTATAAAAAATGATATTTTGAATTTATATTTCTATTATTTAATAAATATATTAATATAAAAAAAAAAAAAAAAATCTATATGAGAAAATTATATATATAAATAAATTTTTATGATTTATAAAATTTAATTTAAATTTATTTTACATGTAAATTTTAGTGTTAATTTTTAATTATTTTAATAATAATTATTAATATTTGCAGTAATTAAAATTAAAAATTTAAGAAATTAAGATTTAGAAATATTTTGATTATTAACAAATTTTGTGCCAGCAGTTGCGGTTATACAAAAAATAATTTAAATTTTATCGGTATATAATAAATAATTTTTATTTAAATTAAATATTAAATTATTAAGTGAAATTTTAATTTAATTAAAATTTATATTAATTTTATGATTTATTAAATTTTATAAAAAACTAGGATTAGATACCCTATTATTAAAAATTAAATTTATAATACTAAAATAGTAGATAATAATTTATTGAAACTTAAATAATTTGGCGGTATTTTAGTTCATTTAGAGGAATCTGTTTAATAATTGATAATCCACGAATAAATTTACTTAATTTATTATTTTGTATATCGTTGTTAAAAAAATATTTTTTAATAAAAATAATATTTAAAAATTTTTATATAAAATTAATTCAGATCAAGATGCAGATTATAATTAAGAATATAATGGATTACAATAAATAAATTTAAATGAATAATATTTTTTAATAAATATTTGAAGGTGGATTTAAATGTAATTTTAATTAATTTATTAAAATGATTATATATTAAAATATGTACATATTGCCCGTCGCTTTCATTAATAAATTGGAATAAGTCGTAACAAAGTAGAGGTACTGGAAAGTGTTTCTAGAAAGAACAAATTAGAGCTTGATAAAAGTATTTCATTTACATTGAAAAGATATTATATTATAATTAATTTGAGGGGGATAAATTAATAAAGTATAAATAATAAAAAAATTTTTAATATTAAAATATTTTAATGGGGGTTAAAGTATATTTAATAGAAAAAATAAAAAAATTTATAGAAAATTAGTATTGTAAAAGAAATTTGAAATATATTGAAAATAAATTTATTTTAAAGTAAATTTAATTTATTGTATCTTGTGTATCAGAGTTTATTAATAATAATTTTTTTTTAAAAATTTTCTCGAATTTAAAAGAGATAATTAATTATAAAAATTAATGTTGTATAATTATTTTAAATAATTAATTGGAAATGAAATGTTAATCGTTTTTAAATATATCTAGTTTTTTTAGAAAAAAATTTAATTTTAAATTTTAAAAAATATAATTTTAATTAATTAAAATTATATTTTTAAAATTAAATATTTTAAGGGATAAGCTTTAAAATAAATTTTTATAATAAATTTTAATATTAGTTAAAATTTTTAAAATTTATATTGTTTATAAATTATAATTTTTTATAAATAATTTTAATTAAATTAAAATTTCAAAATTTATTTAATTTTTTATTAAAAAATATTTTTTAATAATTTAAATTTAGATATAATGATAAAATTAGTATATAAATAAATAAATGAAATTTATTATTTGATAATTTAATAAAAGGAATTCGGCAAAAATTTATATTCACTTGTTTATCAAAAACATGTCTTTTTGATTAATAATTTAAAGTCTAATCTGCCCACTGATAATAAATTAAAGGGCTGCAGTATTTTGACTGTACAAAGGTAGCATAATCATTAGTCTTTTAATTGGTGACTTGTATGAAGGATTTGATGAAATATATACTGTCTCTTTTTAATTTATAAAATTTAATTTTTTAGTTAAAAAGCTAAAATGTATTTAAAAGACGAGAAGACCCTATAGAGTTTTATACTCATTTAAATTAAAATTTTTTATAAGATTTAAAATTTTAATTTAAATGAGTATTTTGTTGGGGTGATAGAAAAATTAAAATAACTTTTTTTATAATTTTACATTAATAAATGAATAAATGATCCGTAATTTACGATTATAAGATAAAATTACCTTAGGGATAACAGCGTAATTTTTTTTTTTAGTTCAAATAAGAAAAAAAGTTTGCGACCTCGATGTTGGATTAAGATAAAATTTAAATGCAAAAGTTTAAAATTTTTGATCTGTTCGATCATTAAAATCTTACATGATCTGAGTTCAAACCGGTGTAAGCCAGGTTGGTTTCTATCTTTAGATTAATAAAATATTTTAGTACGAAAGGATCAAATATTTAAAATAGTTTTATTTGGAAGAATTTTAATAATAGTAGATATTTTTAAATATAACTATTTTGGCAGAAAAAATGTAATGATTTTAGAAATCATAAATATATAATTTGATTATATATGTAGTAAATGATATTAAAAGATATAATAATAATAATTTTAGGAATATTAATTTTAATTTTAGGGGTATTAATTGGAGTTGCTTTTCTTACGTTATTAGAACGTAAAGTTTTAGGTTATATTCAAATTCGAAAAGGCCCTAATAAAGTTGGATATATAGGAATTTTACAACCTTTTTCTGATGCTATTAAATTATTTACTAAAGAACAAGTTTTTCCAATATATTCTAATTATATTTCTTATTATTTTTCTCCTATTATTAGTTTTATTTTATCTTTAATAGTATGAATATTAATTCCTTATTATTTTAATATAATTAGATTTAATTTAGGAATTTTATTTTTTTTATGTTGTACAAGAATAGGGGTTTATACTGTTATAGTTGCAGGATGATCTTCAAATTCTAATTATTCTTTATTAGGAGGATTACGAGCTGTTGCACAAACAATTTCATATGAAGTGAGATTAGCTTTAATTATATTATCAAGAATTATATTAATTATAGATTTTAATATAATAAAATTTTTTATTTATCAAGATTTAATTTGATTTTTATTTTTAATATTACCTTTAAGAATAAGTTGAATTTCTTCAAGATTAGCAGAAACTAATCGAACTCCTTTTGATTTTGCAGAACGGGAAAGAGAATTAGTTTCAGGGTTTAATATTGAGTATAGTACAGGAGGTTTTGCTTTAATTTTTTTAGCTGAATATTCAAGAATTTTATTTATAAGAATATTATTTGTTTTATTATATTTAGGGGGATATAACACATCTGTATTTTTTTATTTAAAATTAATTTTTATTTCATTTTTATTTATTTGAGTTCGTGGGACATTACCACGTTGCCGGTATGATATATTAATATATTTATCTTGAAAAAGATATATACCTATTTCTTTAAATTATTTATTATTTTTTGAAGGATTAACAATATTTTTAATTTAGTTATGAATTTTAGTATAAATTAATAGAATAAAATTATTCTTTCATAAGTATTCAAAACAAATGCTTTAACAGGCTCATTAATTATTAATGGAAAATTAAATAATCTCAAAATTCATAAATAAAAGGGTTAATTAAAAAATAAGAAAAGTATAAAATAGTAAGTAATTGACCAGTAATAATATAAGGGTCTTCAACAGGACGAGCTCCAATTCAAGTTAATAAAATAATAATAGATACTATAGATCAAAATAATATTTGATTAATAGGATAAAATTGAATTCCTTGAATTTTTTTATTAAAAGTTAAAGGAAGAATAATTAAGATTAAAATAGATATAACTAAAGCAATAACTCCTCCTAATTTATTAGGAATAGACCGTAAAATTGCATAAGCAAATAAAAAATATCATTCAGGTTGAATATGAATTGGAGTTACTAAAGGATTAGCTGGAATAAAATTATCAGGATCTCCTAAAAGATAAGGATTGGTTAATGTTAATATAATTAATAATGTTAATAAAATAATAAATCCAATTAGATCTTTAAAAGTGAAAAATGGATGAAAAGGAATTTTATCTAAATTTCTATTAATTCCTAAAGGATTATTAGAACCTGTTTGATGTAAAAATAATAGGTGAATTATAGTTAATATTAAAATGATAAATGGAAATAAGAAATGAAAGGAATAAAAACGAGTTAAAGTAGCATTATCAACAGCAAATCCCCCTCAAATTCAATTTACTAGTATTGTTCCTAAATAAGGAATAGCAGATAAGAGATTGGTAATAACTGTAGCTCCTCAAAATGATATTTGTCCTCAAGGTAAAACATATCCTATAAATGCTGTAGCTATTAAAATAAATAAAATAATAACTCCTACTATTCAGGTATATTTTAGATTAAATGATTCATAATAAATTCCTCGTCCAATATGTAAATAAATACAAATAAAAAAAAATGAGGCTCCATTAGCATGTAAAGTTCGAATTAATCACCCATAATTGACATTTCGACAAATATAATTTACTCTGTAGAAAGCTAATTCAATATTAGCAGTATAATATATAGTTAAAAATAGTCCAGTTAAAATTTGAATAATTAAACATAATGCTAATAATGATCCAAAATTTCATCATAATGAAATATTAGATGGAGAAGGTAAATCAATTAATGATCCATTAATAATTTTAAATAATGGATGAGTTTTTCGTAAAGGTAAAAATTTATTTATCATTAGTAGTATTTAATGATTAATTTGATAGACGTAAAGGTCCAAAAAAGATATTTGTAATATTAACTACTGCTACTAAAGTAATAAATAAATAAATAATTAATATTATTATTATTAAGTGAGTATAGTTATTATATAATTTAGATAAATTGATTTTATTTTCATTATTAAAAAAAATAAATAAATTTTTGAAATTAATTATTTCATAATTATTAATAAAATTTAATCAATTTATATTATAGATATATATGTATCTTAGTAATATTGAAAAAGAAAAAATAAAAATTAAAGTTATTTTTCTAAAAAAATTATTATAAAATATTTCATTAGAGGCAATTCTTGATACATAAATAAATAATACTAATAATCCTCCTAAGAATACTAAAAATAAAATATATGAAAATCAATATGTATTAATTAATATTCCAGATAATAAACAAATTAATAAAGTTTGAAGTAAAATTAATAATCCTATAGATAAGGGGTGGTTAAAAAAAAATATTATAATAGAGAATATTATAATTAATAAAGATAAAAATATTTTTAAGATTTCAAAGAATAGTTTATGAAAAATAATAATTTTGGAGATTATTGATAAAGAATTTCTTTTTCTTTGAAGTTTTTAAAGTAATATACTTATTTTTGATTTACAAGACCAATGTTTTGGGTTTAAACTATAAAAACAAATGATAATTTTAAATATATGATTTATTGTTTTTATTATATTTATTTGTGGAAATATAATTTTTGTTTCAAAACATAAACATTTGTTAATTGTTTTATTAAGATTAGAATTTATTGTATTAAGAGTATTTTTTTTAATAATAATTTATTTAAATTATATTGAGTATGAAATATATATATTAATAATTTTTTTATTATTTACTGTTTGTGAAGGGGCATTAGGCTTATCTATTTTAGTTTCAATAATTCGTACACATGGTAATGATTATTTTAAAAGATTTAATTTATTATAATGATAAAATTTTTAATAATATTAATTTTTATAATTCCTTTATGTTTTATAAAAAATATATTTTGATTGGTTCAAATAATATTAATATTAGTTATATTTATTTTTATAAATTTAAGTTTGAATATTAATAATTTTTGTAATTTAAGATATATAATGGGGTGTGATTTAATTTCTTTTGGTTTAATTTTATTAAGAATTTGAATTTGTATATTAATAGTTATAGCTAGAGAATCATTATATAAAAATAATTTTTATATTAATTTTTTTTTATTAAATATTATTATTTTATTAATTATATTATATTTAACATTTAGAGTATTAAATTTATTTATATTTTATTTATTTTTTGAGGGGAGATTAATTCCAACTTTAATATTAATTGTTGGTTGAGGATATCAACCTGAACGAATTCAAGCTGGTATATATTTATTATTTTATACATTATTTGCTTCTTTACCAATATTAATAGGAATTTTTTTTATTTTTGATTATTTAAATTATTTAACTATTTATTTTATAAAATTTTTTAATATAAATTTATATTTATTATATATATCAATAATTTTAGCTTTTTTAGTAAAAATGCCTATATATTTTGTACATTTATGATTACCTAAAGCTCATGTTGAAGCCCCAGTATCTGGTTCAATAATTTTAGCAGGAATTATATTAAAATTAGGGGGATATGGGTTATTACGAATTTTAATTCTTTTTCAAAATATTGGTATAAAAATAAATTTTATTTGAATTATTGTTAGATTATTAGGAGGTTTATATATTAGTTTAAATTGTTTTTGTCAAGTAGATATAAAATCTTTAATTGCTTATTCATCTGTTGCTCATATAAGATTAGTAATTGGGGGAATTATAACAATAAATTATTGAGGTTATTTAGGTTCTTATATTATGATAATTGGTCATGGATTGTGTTCATCTGGTATATTTTGTTTAGCAAATATCAATTATGAACGTTTACATAGTCGTAGATTATTTATAAATAAAGGTATAATAAATTTTATACCATCAATAAGTTTATGATGATTTTTATTAATATCTTCTAATATAGCAGCTCCACCTTCTATAAATTTAATAGGAGAAATTAGTTTAATTAATAGATTAGTAAGTTGATCTTGATTATCAATAATTATATTAATTTTAATATCTTTTTTTAGAGCCGGATATAGCTTATATTTATATTCATATACTCAACATGGAAAATATAATTTAAGAATTTATAGATTTTATACTGGTGTTTCTCGTGAATATTTAATATTAATTTTACATTGATTACCTTTAAATATATTAATTTTAAAAATTGAATGTTTTATAATTTGATTTTAATTTAAATAATTTAATAAAAATATTGATTTGTGGAGTCAAAAATATGAGGTAATCCTTTTAAATTATTAAAAATTATTCAATTTGTTTTATTAGATTTTTTTTTTTATTTTTTTTTAGAATAATAAATTTTTTTTTTATAATTTATTTTATTATGGAAAATTTAGTTTTGTTTTTAGAGTGAGAAATTATTTCTTTTAATTCAATAAATATCGTTATATCAACTATTTTCGATTGGATATCTTTATTATTTATAATATTTGTTTTAATAATTTCATCTTCAGTTATTTATTATAGAAAACGACATATAAGATCTGAGATAAATTTAAATCGATTTATTATTTTAGTATTATTATTTGTTTTTTCCATAATTTTATTAATTATTAGTCCTAATATAATTAGAATTTTTTTAGGTTGAGATGGATTAGGTTTAGTTTCCTATTGTTTAGTTATTTATTATCAAAATATTAAGTCTTATAATGCTGGTATATTAACTGCTTTATCTAATCGAATTGGGGATGTTATAATTTTAATGGTAATTTCTTGAATAATAAATTATGGAAGATGAAATTATATTTTTTATTTGAATTTTATAAATAATGATTATTCTATAAAAATTATTGGAATTTTAGTAATTATTGCTGCTATAACTAAAAGAGCTCAAATTCCATTTAGTTCTTGATTACCTGCTGCTATAGCAGCTCCTACACCTGTTTCAGCTTTAGTTCATTCTTCTACATTAGTAACTGCTGGGGTTTATTTATTAATTCGATTTAATATATTATTAATTGATATATTTTTTTTTAAATTATTATTATTATTATCTGGATTAACAATATTTATAGCTGGAATTTCTGCTAATTATGAATTTGATTTAAAAAAAATTATTGCATTATCTACTTTAAGACAATTAGGTTTAATAATAAGAATTTTAAGAATGGGATTACCAGAATTAGCTTTTTTTCATTTATTAACTCATGCTATGTTTAAAGCTTTATTATTTATATGTGCTGGAGTTATTATTCAAATAACAAATGGAAAACAGGATATTCGTTATATAGGGGGAATTAGTTTATATATTCCTATAACTTCTTTATGTATAAATATTTCTAATTTAGCTTTATGTGGAATTCCTTTTTTAGCTGGATTTTATTCTAAGGATTTAATTTTAGAAATAGTAAGAATGAGAAATTTAAATATGTTAATTTTTTTTTTATATTATTTTTCTACAGGTTTAACAATATTTTATACAATTCGTTTATTAATATATTTAATAATTAATGATTATAATTTATTTTCTATTTATAATTTATATGATGAAGATTATATTATATTAAAAAGTATATTTTTATTATTATTTATAAGTTTAGTTACTGGAAGATTTTTAATATGAATAATTTTTAATTATCCTTATATAATTTATTTATCTTTTAATATGAAAATGATAGTTATTTATGTTAGATTAATAGGTTTATTTATAGGTTATTTAATTAGAAATATAAAAATTTATTCATTAAATAAGTTTTTAATGACTTATAATTTAAGAAATTTTTTATCTTTAATATGATTTATACCAAATTTATCTACATATGGGCTTAATTTTTATGTTTTAAATTATAGTCAAAATTTAATAAAAAATATTGATATAGGTTGAATAGAATTATATAGAGGTCAAGGTATATTTAAAATTATTAAAAATTATTCAATTTTTTATTATTTATATCAAATAAATAATTTTAAAATTTATTTATTTAGATTTATTTTATGAATAATAATTTTTTATTTTATATTATTAATTTAAAATTTAAATAGCTTATATATAGAGCATAATATTGAAGATATTAAGGAGATTATATAATCTTTAAATATTTATAAAAAAATTTTTTTATTTTTACAATGAAAATGTAATGTTTTATTTTAAACTATATAAATTATAAAAAAGAAAAAGAAAATAAAGAAAATAAAGAAATAAAGAAATAAAGAAAAGAGAAAAGAAGAAAAGAAATATTAATGATTTTAATCACTATGAATTAAGTTAGCAGCTTAATTTTAATATATTTCAGGTTTAATTGGAATATTATAATTCAATAATATCATTAACAGTGATATACCTCTATTTGGTTTCAATTAATAAATAAGGAGTTGAATAACTCATTCTTTTAAGTCGAAATTAAATGCAATTTATTGCTTCTTATTTAAGATAAATTGATAAATCAATATTTTTTGAATGCAAATCAAATGTTTTATTTAAACTATAATCCTTAATTAGTTCAATTAAGTATGTTTTGGTTTCATTCATGATATAATCCTAATAGTAAAATAATTAAAAAAAAAAATCTAATTTTTATTAATATAATAAAATTAACTAGATTAAATGATATAATAATTGGGAAAAGGAGAGCAATTTCAATATCAAAAATTAAAAAAATTACTGTAATTAAAAAGAAATGTAAAGAAAATGGAATTCGTGCTGAAGATTTTGGATCAAATCCACATTCAAATGGGGAACATTTTTCTCGGTCTATATATGATTTTTTTGATAAAATTATGGATAATATTATTATGATATTAGAAATAATAATAATTAAAATTGATATAGTTAATAATAAAATAATTATTTATATTAAAAATTAATTAAACTTTTTGATTGGAAATCAAATATACTAAATATATTATATAAATAAATTAGTTTCCTCATCAATAAATTGAGATATAAAGGAATAATCATACTACATCAACAAAATGTCAATATCATGCTGCTGCTTCAAATCCAAAATGATGTTTATTTGAGAAATGATTATTTAAATGACGAATAAAACATGTTATTAGAAAAATTGTTCCAATAATTACATGTAATCCATGAAATCCTGTTGCTATAAAAAAAGTTGAACCATAAATACTATCAGCAATAGTAAAAGGTGCTTCAAAATATTCATATGCTTGAAGAATAGTAAAATAAATTCCTAATATAATAGTAATAAATAATCTTTGTGTAGTTTGAGAATGATTATTTTCTATTAATGCATGATGTGCTCAAGTTACTGTTACTCCTGATCTAATTAAAATAATAGTATTTAATAAAGGAATTTGAAATGGGTTAAATGGGGTAATATTTAATGGAGGTCATATTGCTCCAATTTCAATATTAGGAGATAAACTTCTATGAAAAAAAGCTCAAAAAAAAGATAAAAAAAAAAATACTTCAGAAATAATAAAAAGAATTATTCCTCATCGTAATCCTTTTGAAACTAAAATAGTATGTTTACCTTGTAAAGTTCCTTCGCGGCAAATATCTCGTCATCATTGATATATAGTTAAAATAATAATAATATAACCTACAATTATTAGGTTTAAATTAAAATTATGGAATCATTTAATTATACCAGTAACTAAAGTTATTACTCCAATAGCTCCAGTTAATGGTCATGGTCTATAGTCTACTAAATGATATGGATGATTATGATTTATTGTCATTAATTTACTTCTCTAGAATAAAGAGTTCTAAGAATAGAAATTACATAAGATTGAATAATAGCAACAGCAGATTCTAAAATTAAAAGTAAAATTTGTACAAAAATTAGAATAAATAATATAAAAAATGATAAATTAGAACTAGTTCTTCTTAGTAAAGTTAATAATAAATGTCCTGCAATTATATTAGCAGTTAAACGAACAGCTAAAGTTCCAGGTCGAATAATATTACTAATAGTTTCAATTAATACTATAAATGGTATTAAAATAGTAGGAGTTCCTTGAGGAATTATATGAATAAATATATGTTGATAATTATTAATTCATCCATATAATATAAATCTAATTCATAATGATAATGAAATTGATAATGAAATAGTTAAATGACTTGTTCTAGTAAAAATATAAGGGAATAATCCTAAAAAATTATTAAATAAAATAAAAGTAAATAATGAAATAAAAATAAAAGTTGATCCATTAAATCTATTAATACCTAATAATATTTTAAATTCATTATGAAGTTTATTAGTGATAAAGTTTCATAAAATATAATGTCGATTAGGAATTAATCAAAAAGAATATGGAATAAATATTAAACCAATGAAAGTTCTAATTCAATTTAATGATAAATTGAATAAATTTGTTGTAGGATCAAAAATTGAAAATAAATTACTTATCATTTTCAGTTTATATTTTTAAAGTTTTTTTTATTAAAAAATGAATTTTTGAAATTATTAATATTAAAAATATAATAATTTATAATATTAAATAAAATAAAAATTATAATAAAAAAAAAAAAAGATAATAATCAATTAATAGGTATTATTTGAGGAATAAAAGAATATTACTAATGTAATAATTTAAATTTGACATATTTATGTTATATATTTAACTAATTCTTTCATTAGAAGTAATTGCTAATTTACTATTAAATGGTTTAAGAGACCAGTACTTGCTTTCAGTCATCTAATGATGAATAATTATTAATTCAATTAATAAAATTTTTAATAGAAATTCTTTCAATTACAATAGGTATAAAACTATGATTAGCTCCACAAATTTCTGAGCATTGACCAAAAAAAATTCCTGGGCGATTAATGAAAAATCTAGTTTGATTTAATCGTCCAGGATTAGCATCTACTTTTACCCCTAAAGATGGAATAGTTCATGAATGAATTACATCAGTAGCAGTTACTATAATTCGAATTTGGTTATTTATAGGTAAAATAATTCGATTATCAACATCTAATAAACGAAAATTTTCAGGAGTATTTTTATTATATTGAATTATATATGAATCAAATTCAATATTATTAAAATCTGAATATTCATAACTTCAATATCATTGATGTCCGATAGATTTTAAAGTAATTAAAGGATTATTAAGTTCATCTAATAAATATAATAAACGTAATGAAGGTAGAGCAATAAAGATTAATGTAATTGCAGGAATAATAGTTCAAATTAATTCAATTATTTGTCCTTCTAATAAGAATCGATTAATAAATTTATTAAAGAATAAAATAAATATTAAATAACCTACTAAAATAGTAATTATAATTAAAATAATTAAAGTATGATCATGAAAAAAAATAATTTGTTCTATTAAAGGTGAAGCACTATTTTGAAGATTAAAATTAGATCAAGTTGGCATTTCTAAAAAAAGGATATTCCTTTATAAATGGGGTTTAAATCCATTACATATTATCTGCCATATTAGAAGTTTCTTAAAATAGGTAATTCATTATAAGAATGTTCTGAAGGAGGTAAATTTTGTAATCATTCAATTGAGGAAGATATATTTAATGAAAATAAAATTATACGTTGATTAATTATAGATTCTCAAATAATTATTATTATTATTATTATTGATAATAAAGAAATATAAGAACCAAATGAGGAAATAATATTTCATGAAGTAAAATTATCAGGATAATCAGAATATCGTCGAGGTATACCTGATAAACCTAAAAAATGTTGAGGGAAAAAAGTTAAATTTACTCCAATAAATATAGATAAAAATTGAATTTTTAATAAATAATTATTTAATGATAGTCCTGTAAATAAGGGATATCAATGAATAAATCCTCCTATAATTGCAAATACAGCTCCTATAGATAAAACATAATGAAAATGAGCTACAACATAATAAGTATCATGTAATGTTACATCAATAGAAGAATTGGCTAAAATTACTCCTGTTAATCCTCCTACTGTAAATAAAAAAACAAATCCTAATCTTCATAGAATAGATGGTCTATAATTAATTTGAGATCCATGTAATGTTGCTAATCAACTAAAAATTTTAATACCTGTTGGTACTGCAATAATTATAGTTGCAGAAGTAAAATAAGCTCGAGTATCAATATCTATTCCTACAGTAAATATATGATGAGCTCAAACAATAAATCCTAATAAACCAATTGCTATTATAGCATAAATTATTCCTAAACATCCAAAAGTTTCCTTTTTTCCACTTTCTTGTGAAATAATATGAGAAATTATTCCGAAACCAGGTAAAATTAAAATATAAACTTCTGGATGTCCAAAAAATCAAAATAAATGTTGATATAAAATAGGATCTCCACCTCCTGCAGGATCAAAAAATGAGGTATTAAGATTTCGATCTGTTAAAAGTATTGTAATAGCACCAGCTAAAACAGGTAAAGATAATAATAAAAGTAAAGCAGTAATTCCTACTGCTCAAACAAATAAAGGTATTTGATCAAATGATATATTATTAATTCGTATATTAATAATAGTTGTAATAAAATTAATAGCTCCTAAAATAGATGAAATTCCTGCTAAATGTAAAGAAAAAATAGCTAAATCAACTGAACTACCTCCATGGGCAATATTAGATGATAAAGGAGGGTAAACTGTTCATCCAGTTCCTGCTCCATTTTCGACAATTCTTCTTGAAATTAATAAAGTTAATGAGGGGGGTAATAATCAAAATCTTATATTATTTATTCGGGGGAAAGCTATATCTGGGGCTCCTAGTATTAAGGGGACTAATCAATTTCCAAACCCTCCAATTATAATTGGTATAACTATGAAAAAAATTATAATAAAAGCATGAGCTGTTACAATAGTATTATAAATTTGATCATCACCAATTAAAGATCCAGGATTACCTAATTCAGTACGAATTAATAATCTTAAAGAAGTTCCTACTATTCCTGCTCAAATACCAAAAATAAAATATAATGTTCCAATATCTTTATGATTTGTTGAATAAAGTCATTTTCGCTAATAAAATGGCTGAGTATAAGCGATAAATTGTAAATTTATTAACGAGAAAGATCTCTTTTATTAAATAAGTCTTATAGTCAATAATGATATAAAATTGCAAATTTTAAGGAGTAAATTATAAATACTAAGGCTTAAAGAAATTACTTTTTTTATAATTTTGAAGATTATTAGTTTATATAACTTAAAACCTTTATATAAATATAAAGGTTCTAATAATTATACCTAATAAAGAAATTATTCTTAAAATATTTATAATTAATAATAAGTAATTTTTTATAAAATTTTTAAATCATTTTATTTTTAAATAATTAAATATAATAGACGAATATATAATTCGAATATAAAAAAATAATATAATTAATCTTATTATAATAAAAATAAATCTAATGATAAATAATTTATTCATAATAAGAAAATTAATGATAATTCATTTGGGAAAGAATCCTAAAAAAGGGGGTAATCCTCCTAAAGATAAAAAATTAATTAATAAAAATATTTTTAATGAAAATTTTATATTTATAATAAATAATTGATTAATATAATAAATATTTATTATATTGAAAAAAAAACATATAATTCTAATTAAAAATGAATATATTATTAAATAAAAAATTCATAAATTTTCTGTTATTATTAATGCTGCTAATATTCAACCTAAATTATTGATAGATGAAAATGATATTAATTTTCGTAATGATGTTTGATTAATACCACCTATTGTTCCTACAATAACATTAAAAATTATAATAATTATTAAAAAATTATAGTTTATATAATAAGATAATAAAATTATTGGGGAAATTTTTTGTCATGTTATTAAGATGAAACAATTAAATCAAGATAGACCTTCAATAATGTTGGGGAATCAAAAATGAAAGGGGGTTGATCCTATTTTTATTAATATGGAGGAATTAATTAAAATAGAAATTAAATTATTAATTTCAAAATTTTTTAATAAAATTATTTTTAATAGAATTGAAAATAAAAAATTAATAGATGCAATTGATTGAGTTAAGAAGTATTTTAAAGCTGCTTCTGACGATAAAAGATTTTTAGAATTGGAAATTAGGGGGATAAATCTTAATAAGTTGATTTCTAATCCAATTCAACATCCTAATCAAGAATTAGCTGAAATAGAAATTAAGGTTCTAAAAAAAAGAATAAAATAAAAAAATATTTTATTTGAATTTAAATTAAAAAAAATCTAAAATAGGGGGTTAGTTTTGTTATTTAAATTCAATAAATATATTTTAGTGTAAGATGCACAATAGTTTTTGATACTATTAGATATAGTTTAATTCTATAAAATATAATAAAGGTAGAAATCTACTTAATTTATCCTATCAGAATAATCCTTTAATCAGGCACTTTATTTTTAAAAAAAAGGGGTTTCCTTTATATTTGGGGTATGAACCCAAAAGCTTAAATTTAGCTTATTTTTAA